CTATGCGAAAATTTTCGATTTTCATAAGGTCTTCTTGACTGTTATTCAAAAGGTCTGATAATGTATGTATATTGGACCTTTTGAGACAATTATAGATCCTGGGAGACAATTCTAATTGGTCAATAAAAATAGATTTGAAAGTTATTTCGTTTTTATTTTTCCTCAGTTTAGCCAATCTATCATGAAAAGTAAAGAGGGGTAAAGTCACTTTGTGTTCATTATTTTCGAAATGTGAGTTTTCTTCTTCCGCATGTAAAAAAGGAAGAAATAAATCAATCAAATTCCGGGAGGCTTCATAAAGTGCTTCTTTAGGAGTTAAACTTCCATTTGTCCATATCTCGATAAAAAGCATTTCGTGTTTTTCATTTCCATTCACATAAGAATGAATACTATAATTTGCATTTCGAACAGGCATGAATACAGCATCTATAGGATAACTTCCTTCTTGAAAGTTATTTGTCGTTTTTATACGATATCCTCGATCTCTTTCAATTTTTAATTCCATACACAAATTAATGGGTTCCGTTAGGTTAGCTATATACTGTGTATTATCAACGATTTCCACAGAAGGTGGTAAAATGATATCTTGAGCAGTTACATATCCAGGACCTTTGACACAAATGGATGCGTCCCGAGTTCCATACAGATTACTTCTCAATACAATTTCTTTCAAATTCATTAAAATCTCATGTACTGATTCTTGAATACCTACTATGGTAGAATATTCATGGAGTACTTTCTCAGATTTTGCACGTGTGATACATGTACCCTCTATTTCTCCGAGCAAGGCTCTTCGCATCGCAATGCCGATTGTATCAGCTTGACCTTTCATAAGAGGAGAAAGAATAAAGCGCCCATAATAAAGACGCTTACTGTCTGCTCTTGATTCAACACATTTCCACTGTATTGTCCGAGTAGATATTCTTACTTTCTTTCGAACCATAGTAATCTATTTTTGAATTCTTGAACTATTTATTTCTCTTGAAATCAAATCTTTTCAATCTTGATTTTTACACACGTCGTCTTTTAGGGGGTCTACAGCCATTATGTGGCATAGGGGTTACATCCCTTATGAAACTTAATAGTATTCCACTTTGACAAATAGCTCTTAATGCTGCATCTCGTCCGGGACCGGGACCCTTTATCAAGACTTCCGCTTGTTGCATATTTGGATTGGCTACTGTCCGAATAGCATTTATTGCTGCGGTTTGAGCAGCAAACGGTGTCCCCTTTCTTGGACCTTTGAATCCACAAGTACCGGCAGAGGAGCAAGAAATAACGCTACCTCGTATATCTGTAACAGTCACAATGGTATTGTTGAAACTAGCTTGAACATGAATAACTATCTTTCGTATTCTAAGCCCGGTCTTACGCGAACTAATACGTTTATTCCTACGTGAACCAAATCTTGGTCTTGGTACAGGTCTTTTTGGTATAAGTTTTGCCATATTTTATTATCTCATAAATAGAGAAGTTAGAGATATATGGATATATCCATTTCATGTCTCATGTCAAAAAGGATCATTTCTAATTTATGCTTTATAATATTATACTTTATAAATATTATTACATTAGATAGATTAGAGCTTTAATATTATTAGAATTAAATATTTTATTTTAATAATATTATGATATTGTTCTAATATCTTTTTTTTGGCGAACCCCCTTTCTCTTTTGTTTTGGAGATAAAGATTATCCTTGTCTTTGTTTATGTCTTGGATTGGAACAATTTACTATAATCCGCCCCCGCCTACGGATTAAGCGACATTTTTCACAAATTTTACGAACAGAGGCCCTTTTTTTCATATTTATAATTCCTTAACGAATCCATTTATTGGAAGAGAATAAATTTTCTGGAGATTTTGAACCTCGAATTGTATCCCCATAAAATAAAAAAGAATAGAGGGGTTGAAAAAAACTACCGAATCATTCGAATCTTTGGTTCGGAGTCTATAAATATAAATTATGAGTCCTCTGATAGAATAAAAATGACTTACTTCAAGTTTTACTTTATCTCATTTCCGGGTAGTATACATCTAAAAAAAAAAAGACTACGTCGAATCCTTCCTGAAATAGAACCTAGAAATATCTTCATTCTCTAAACGAACTCGAAGAATAGCGTTTGGAAGTGATTTAGTAATGAAACCTTCATGAATCATGAATCCTTTTTTTGTTCTTTTATTCCAGTTTAAACCCTTTGACATATTAACTAATGCGGAAGGGTATAATATTTGAAACCCATTCTTTTTCTCTCTCTTTTTTTTTTCGAAAACAAATAGGTATGAAAGTTCCTCATATAATTCGGATATCAGAAAGATTACCATATATAACACAAAACCTCTCCGCCAATTCCTTCTGATCGAGCCTCTCGGTCTGTCATTATACCTTGAGAAGTAGAAAGAATTACAATTCCCACCCCACCTAAAATTCTAGGAATTCGTTGATAATTAGAATAGATTCGTAGACCTGTTCTACTGATCTGTTTTAAATTCAAAATGGTTTTATATGATCCCTTCCTTTTTCTTCTATGTCGTAGAGTTAAAACCAAAAAAGATTTGTCATTTTCACAATGTTTCCTCACGTTTTTAATAAAACCTTCTCGTAAAAGTATTTTAACGATGTTTTCGTTAATGTTAGTAGAGGATATTTGAACCATTCCCTTTCTATTCATGTCAGCATTTCGTATAGAGGTTATTATGTCAGCGACAGTGTCCTTACCCATGATAAACTAAAATAATTCTTTCCCCCCACTTTTGATATAATCAACATGCCCTCCTCTATTTATAGTTAAATATATTTAACTATACTATCTTTTTCTATTATTTATCTATTTTTTTTTTTAAAAAAAGGCATATGCATGAGACACAATCTATTAATTAATCTATTTGATTCAAATACTAGAATTCTATCATGGTCTTGTCTTATAATACCTCGGGTGCTAATGAGACTATTTTAGTGAAATTTAACTGCCTCAATTCGTAGGCGATCGCACCAAAAATTCGAGTTCCTTTTGGCTTTCCTTCTTGATCAATCACAACCGCAGCATTATCATCATATCGTATTATCATACCATCTGTACGTTTGAGTTCTTTACAAGTACGTACAATTACAGCTCTGATAACTTCCGATCTTTCTAAAGGTGTATTCGGTAATGCTTTTTTAATTACCGCAACAATAACATCACCAATATAAGCATAGCGTCGATTACTAGCTCCTAGGATTCGAATACACATTAATTCCCGTGCCCCGCTATTATCCGCTACATTCAAATGGGTTTGAGGTTGAATCATATCATTTTTTTTTCTCTTTTTTCAGTGCATAAGGGCGGGGTAAAAAAAAAGAGATATTGATTGTCAAAAAAATCTACAATTGCAATTTTTTTTTTAATCCCAAGGAACCCTTTCCTTGGTTCTAACTATTTTTATTATCCCGAAAAAAGAAATTGAGTTCGTATAGGCATTTTGGATGCCGCTATTGAAATAGCTTTTCTGGCTATATTTTCCGGGACTCCTCCCATTTCATAAAGTATTCTACCTGGTTTAACGACAGCTACCCAATATTCGGGAGATCCTTTTCCCGAACCCATACGTGTTTCAGTGGGTCTTAGGGTAACTGGTTTGTCTGGAAATATACGTACCCATATTTTGCCGCCGCGGCGGGCATTTCGTGCCATTGCCCGCCTCCCCGCTTCTATTTGTCTAGATGTAATCCAAGCGGGTTCAAGCGCTTGAAGAGCATATCGGCCAAAGCAAATATGATTACCCCGATAAGATATTCCTTTCATTCGTCCTCTATGTTGTTTGCGGAATCTGGTTCTTTTAGGGTTATAGTTGATGGTTATTTTTCAATCCCATCTCTACTACAGAACTGGACGTGAGAGTTTCTTCTCATCCAGCTCCTCGCGAATGAAACGATTCAAAAATTATATACATATTTAATGAATAATATATTGAATTGTGGGATTCATTAATATTTCATCTAATCTATTGCCTATTGGGGATTTTTATATCTTATTTTGGTATATAAATAGTATATAAATAAACATCTATTCGATTTTTATTTTAGATACTTCTTGCTATATAAATATAGAATGCTCTTTTCCTATAATGTTATAACGAATCCCTATTTTGTTTTCCCTTTATTATTTATAATTATATTGACATATTGGATTGGCCAAAATTAAAAAATTGAATAAAATATAAATTTTTCGCGGGCGAATATGAATTCTTTCAATATCTATTTCAGATGTAGGGTTAGCCCATTACCCTTCAAAATGGATTGGTCTTTGGTTTGTTCCGCCATCCTACCTAATGAACCATTAGTATTCTTTTTTTTTTTATAATCTTATGTTTTCACAGGTTCCGTCGTTCCCATCGCTTCTCGATTAATGATTAGGTCTGAATTTTACAATGGAGTCCCAAATTCTATTTTTTCTTAAGTCAATCTTCTCAGTTTTTATTGACTCGGGGCTCTTGATTTGTATTTCTTTGTTCTATTAATATATTCACAAAATTATGGATCAATTACAATTGCTGATTTTTTACATTACCCTTTATGAGTTATGAGATGACTCAGAGACCCTACATATTCTATTGGAATCGTATATCATTGATATTTGTTTGTTCTCTTTCTTTCATCCTTTGAATTATCCGCCTATTTTTATTTTATTGCTTCACAAGTCATAATCAGAATAGCTTTTTTTTAAAAAAAAAAAAAGGGTTTTCAGTTGTTATAAGATGTTATAAGAAAATCACCAAGATTTTATATTCTTACTTAATATCTTGACTGCTTTTTTAGATCTAGATAAAGCGAGGCGATGAGTTGGTTATTAGTTCTATAGTTAGTAATTCATACTATGGTTATGGACCGTCTTTGTTGAATCCTAACCATTCTAAAAAAAAACCAACGAGTCACACACTAAGCATATCAATTTTATCAAATCATTAATCAAGTTTTTATTAAATCTTATAAAATTCAAATTGTTTATTTTTTTATCATCG